ACCGGTGACTGGTACAAATAACATAAAGAAATGTAACCAACGTTTATTGGAAAAAGCAACCCCAAAGATTTGTGACCAAAAGCGGTTAGCAGTGACCATCGAATAGGTCTCTTCAGCTTGAGTTGGGTTAAAGGCACGGAATGTATTTGCACCGTCACCATCTTCGAATAAAGTATTTTCTACGGTAGCACCGTGAATAGCGCATAGCAGAGCAGCACCCAATACTCCAGCAACTCCCATCATATGAAATGGGTTCAACGTCCAATTATGAAACCCTTGGAAGAAAAGGATGAACCGAAATATAGCTGCTACACCAAAACTAGGCGCAAAGAACCAGCCAGACTGACCTAGTGGATAAATCAGGAATACGGAAACAAAAACAGCAATTGGAGCAGAGAATGCGATTGCATTATAAGGTCTCAATTGAACAGATCGAGCAAGTTCGAATTGACGTAACATGAAGCCTATTAGTCCGAAAGCGCCGTGGAGAGCGACAAAAGTCCACAGACCGCCTAATTGGCACCAACGAGTAAAATCTCCTTGTGCTTCCGGGCCCCATAGTAGCAATAAAGAATGTGCTAAACTATTAGCAGGGGTAGAAACTGCAGCGGTTAGGAAATTGCAGCCTTCCAAATAGGAACTAGCCAATCCATGGGTATACCATGAAGTTACAAAGGTTGTACCTGTGAACCACCCTCCTAAAGCGAAATAGGCACAAGGAAAGAGCAATAGACCGGACCAACCTACAAAAACGAAACGGTCCCTCCGTAGCCAGTCATCCATAATATCAAATAAATCATTTTCTTCTTTGGTAAATCTACCAAGGGCTATAGTCATAGTGATCCTCCTATTTAACTACTTCAACCATTTTCGAACACCTCATATCATTATCTGGGTATATGACGGTTCAATCGTCTATAGATGATTCCCCATACACTACCCTTTCCAAAATATTGGGTTTCGAAGATACAATACGGGTCCTTCCTTTCTACTGTACCAAACCGACCTAGGCATGCTAGCTCGCCTCAACTATTCTTTCCTATTCCTAATAACCATCCGATACCCGAATTGTCTTATGCCTTATCAATCAGATTAAATTTATGAAATAACTGACAAGGAGCAACCGATCCCTTCTTTCGCTACCACTTGCTTCCCAGATCTATCTCCCCCCTCCCTTCCATCAACTGATTTAATTGTTGGATCTTAGTGGTGATATTGAGAAAAGATCAACCATTTATGTTATGGATTCTCGCAATTTCTGTGTATATCTGTGCAATTAATAGATTCTCCTAATTTCTATTTCTTTTCTGTGTATACTATATTACTATAATAATAATATGATCTATACTACTATTTATAAATAGTATAGTTATAATTGAATAAAGTAGTTATAGTTAAGTTAATAGTAATAGTATCATATGGTTTTGTTACTGTTTCATTTTTTTATTGTTTTTTTATTGTTTTTTTCTCCCTCGGATGAATCTAAAATTCCAGAGTATTTATTTTCACCCAGAGTATATGTTTTCATGAGTCGAACCAAAAAAAGAAACTTTTAATATTTTCCTCTTTCCTCTTTAACTTAATTAACCGGTAGAAAAAAGGATAACTCTTTCTTTTTTGTCCGCTATAGGAAACTAGAAATGAACGTTCCTTTTCATGATTCGGATTTATTCGCCATTGGCGGAACCAAAATATCGGATGCATCGATAGGGAAATATTTGGTACATGAATTCATGATCAGATATCTATATCCGTATATAAATCCTATATAGACATAACCTAGTCTTTTTTTTCTGGAATCAGTCAAAGATATTGAAAAATGGATTGCTCTTGTAACTCAGAATGAACGTTTTTCGGTGGAGAAAATAAATAGCGATTTATTCCTATGGATATTCCTATGGAGCACCCAGGAGCAAGAAGATTCAACCGACCCGCAATATGTTGTGTGGTCCAAGGAAATTACAGATCTGCTTCCACAATTTCATTTATATCGAATCTTACTATCAGTCTTAGTATCAGAATAGCTGATATAGTCATGATTCAATGGGTCAGGTCCACTTACTTTTTTTATCCATTTATAAATTTTCCGCTGGATTTGATCCTGATTGGAACAAGAGAGAAGTATGAATACTTTGGTAATTGCTACTTGGGTATCTAGAATATCTATGTCCCAAGACAAAAAAAAATATGAATAATGAAAGATGAGGAGGAGTATATCCTTTAGTAACATAGTAGTCTTCCTAATGCGGGACATCCTATTATCATAATGAATGAACAAATGTTCAACCCTATAACTCATTATAACTTTGACAGGCAGTTCCCTTTTTTATCCCATCTCTATCGGATGCGGAAAAATTACCTTTGCAGCTTCATGGAAAAGCCCTTTATCGGATTTGAACCGATGACTTACGCCTTACCATGGCGTTACTCTACCGCTGAGTTAAAAGGGCCCGTTTAATTCAATTCAAGAATTAGCCCACTAAGAGTCTACTGCATATACCTATGCAATTATATCTTGTACATTATATATAATATATATATTGTACATATTATATTTATATATATATATATTACATATTATATATATATACAGATGGATATATATATTACATATTATATATATACAGATGGGGGCTCATTCAGGAACAATGAATAGATTAACCTAGTTTAGGTTAATTGAATTGATAATGATAAGTATGCGGTGAATGGTTCCAAGACCGACCCTATCCTAATTGTTTTTTTTGAGGGATCTTAATCTTAATTAAATACATAACATATCATATATATATAATAGTAATAGTCTATGTCTATATAGCTGAATTTTCTGGCTTAGCGTGAGATAGAGATACCTCATCTTAGCGACTTAACGATGCGCGAATCAATGAGTGAAAATTAGAATAAAGAAGGGGTTTTACTTTTTCTGTCGGGCAAGACATCCCCTATATCCTATACTCCATTATTTTGATTATGATTAGATTATATAATCTTTCTTATATAACAATATATAATGAATGGTTCCTGAATGAACAATAGAGAAATTCTATTACATTAATATTACATTAATATTATATGTATATATGTATACGGAATCACGAAAACACGAAAGGTTGTTCGTATCCTAGCATTGTATTGACATTGACAATTCCAAAAAACTACTCATACTATGAGTATAGTATGATGGCGATCGGGTGGGCATGCCCCTATCGTCTAGCGGTTCAGGACATCTCTCTTTCAAGGAGGCAGCGGGGATTCGACTTCCCCTGGGGGTAGTAGGGTACTACGAAAGAAAAGTTGACCATGGATTATCAATAAACCGAGAATTGATTCTTCCTGGGTCGATGCCCGAGCGGTCAATGGGGACGGACTGTAAATTCGTTGGCGATATGTCTACGCTGGTTCAAATCCAGCTCGGCCCAAGAATTCACCGATCCTTGAGGATGATATAACCAATCCGTACTCCAAAAATACATGATGATATGGAGGAAGAAAGAGTCAACCTGACTCTATTTGTTCCTCCATGTTCTGATGTTTCTAACAATCTGGATCTATGAATTCCTTTAAGCTAATCCGGGAAATAAAATGAAAAAGATGAAAAAGAGAAGAGCCCTTTTTCATTGAAAGATGGATTGTCAGTCAATTTGGCAATAACCACGGATTGCTTTGCTATTACTATCCATCTTCTCTTCTATCTATGTGGATATGTATATCTATATATCCGTTCCAAGCGTCGATTACGATCTATTTTTTTTATATATGATCCATCTATACGGTTATGGTTCGATGAAATAAAATATGAAATATGAAATCAAAATAAATAATAATGTAAGCTGTACACCTCATTTTCCTGGGATTGTAGTTCAATTGGTCAGAGCACCGCCCTGTCAAGGCGGAAGCTGCGGGTTCGAGCCCCGTCAGTCCCGTCCCGCCCTGGGATCCTATGAATCGATTGATTCATCTCTCCACCTTCTGCGAAGAGGGGGAGACAAAGAGCAGGATCTAATTCCCGGTGGAAGGATCCTTATTTCACATTTCTCATCGGGCAAGGGAAGCTCAATTACTAATTGGATTGGGGACAATCTCTTTATCTCGCCCAAATTGCACACTGGATTCTCAATTTATACGTCTCAATCAAGGAAGGAGGATACGGATACAAAAGATCAATCAAAGATCGTGTCCTTCTGTTCTGGGGGTGGAGAATAGAAAATAGAACGAATAATCTTTTTTTTTCATTTTTCTCTGTCTTTCAAGAAGATTAGATCTTCACAAAAACTTAGCTTAGAACTTAATTAGTTTTCCAGTTCACTTCTACTGTTTGGATCTGTGACGAATGGAATACCGGTCGAACCTCATTCATATGATATCATTCTATAAAGAATGAGGACGGCGGGTTATAGAAAGGAACGAAAGAGTAGAAAAATATGATAAATTAAAAAGGATTCTTGGTTGGGGGTCAGGAATGGAATTTTTCGATTCGGTATGGATAAAAGATCTTCCTATGTTATACTATTCAATTCTCGACGATGAATTGATTTGATAGATCAGATATTGTTATTCATGATATTATAATCCGATTCAGTATCATCAGGATTCAATTAATCCAATCCCATTGAATTTCAAAATTATGGAGAAGGATTTATCATCTCTATGGGATTAGATCCCGATTTCTTGCGAAGCAAAATAAAATTAAATTATGAGATTATGGAAGTAAATATACTCGCATTTATTGCTACTGCGCTGTTCATTCTAGTTCCTACTGCTTTTTTACTTATCATCTACGTAAAAACAGTCAGTCAAAATGATTAATTTGACTGAAACTTGAGTTAGTCTTATTCTTATTTTATTAGTTTAGTTCTTTTATCAATGATTCAATAAATGAAAGGGATTACAATTCCAAGTCTTAAATGAAATGAGCAGACTGGATTGAATCCGCGGTATATGTATCCAATAGATGAGATAGTACGGTGGGGAGAACTATATGAACCTTTCTACCGTACTATCTATTGTATGAAGATATGGAATTGATAGAGATCAATCTACAATCAATCTACAATATGTATCTACATACATGTGGATGCAAATCCATAAATTCATTATCACAATATATATATATATAAATCACATATTATATTATATTATATAAATCACATATTATATATGTTAATATATATGTAGAATGTAGATTCAAATAGCACTCCCATTCTATCTCTTCGCTCCACCCATCCATTCGTATTTTGATGAATCCGAAATAATCCAACGTTAATAACTTAATTGTAATTGCTCTAATTCATAGGTTTCTCTTTAATTAAGTTAATAACTTTCATTTAAGTATTTAAGTTAATAACTTTCATAATTATAATCAGAAATCAGGATAGATTTTAGTATTGATTAAGTAGTAGAACTAATTTATTTTACTATTGCGAAAGAGTGGAGGAGTAGTATGTGCATATACAAAAGAAAGGCAAGGTAATTTTTTGAGAATTAAATTCCGAAGAAAAAGAAATAATTGTGAATTGGATGATTCTTACTAGATGATCCAAGGAGTTCTATGGTAAGTTATTCGTATCTGGAAAAGGGGTAGTAGACCCCGTCGATTTTTTCATGCTTGAACCCTGATGGTGAGGCGATAAAGCATAAATAAATAAAATCCCAGGAGTCTAAGGTAAGTATATGTGGATCACCGGGCGCTCTTCTTTTCTTATGCGTAGCCTCTCTTTATACAACCACTAGGTTGGGTCGCCTACAGTATAAAGTAGATATTGTATCTACATAATAGCAGAACGACTCCCCCTTTGAACAGTAAAGAGGGAAACAAATAAAATAGGGATTGTTGCTCCTCATTGTAATATCCATAATGATGTTAATGTTATGGTAAGAACGGGTTCATCAAAATGAAATGGAATATTTTGGAGGAATGAATTCGATTGGAAAAAATAAATTTTCTATCATTATCCGGTGAGTTGCTTTGATTTTCTAAATACGAACGTGGGAATAATTGAAATAGCGTTGAAATAGCGGATCCAAAGGTTAAAGGTAATTAATTACTAAATTTCTGTGGAATTTTGAGATGGAAGATATGTTTATTTAAACATAAAACGATCTAATTAATCTTTAATCTATTAATTATTAAATTAATAAATTGATACAAGCTGATTACTCAACTCAATTACAATCAATTAGTAGTACCCTTAGAGTCCACTTCTTCCCCATACTACGAGTGAAAGGGAAAACGTAAAAACTACCATTAAAGCAGCCCAAGCGAGACTTACTATATCCATGTGAATCATGCCCCCTATCTCGATGAATATGAAGGAATTGTTCCATTATTGATCCCTAAAATAATAATAGGGGAATTGGTGGTGCAGAGTCAAAAAAATGAGATTATGACTTAAAGCTATTGACAAACCGATCCAATGGATCCACTTGTAACAAGTTTATATTTCCTATGATTTGTGGTGAGGAAGAATTAAGCACAAGCGCAACAGATACACGTTACCCATTGGAAGTATCAAGGGGATGTTACTAAGGGAATGGAACATGTTGTAATAGTAAGACCTATTGTTTGTTTTGTTGCGTTTCATAGGGAAAATATATCTACATATATACATCAAGATGGATAACTGTCTCTCCCTTTTGATCTAAGCTAAACCTTACTATCTCTGTTTCTGTGAAACAGTCGGTAGACACCCTATTACATTGCGGGGGTTACCACAGCAAAATTCTTTTTTTTTTTTACTTTCTTCTATAGGGGCCAGTCAACCATTCACTATTGAATGACTGGCTGAGCACTGAAATCCTATCGCGAGTATGGTCTGTATACAAAGTATCTGCAGCCCCCTCCACAACCCCTAATTGGATTCCCCCGCGGCGAATCCCAGCGAGATCTAATTCACGACTGAATCAGGAGACACTACAGTGGACATTAGTAGGGTACTGGTAGGGTAAGGTAATTAGGAAAGATTGATAGTTATAGTCTTTCCTATAAGTCAAGCCCCCCTGGATCCTCGGAGCAAAGATTTACAGCCCTTCCTTCATAGAACCTGTGTATTTTGAAGCTGATTCTGAAGATAAATAAAATAAAGTATCGACAGTTCTTTTCGTCCGCCGGGCAAGAATCAGGCCAGTTATATCAGATCAGCGAAGCAGGATTCCGAGCCATTTGTTGTGTTGATCAGGCGACACCCGGATTTGAACTGGGGAGAAAGGATTTGCAGTCCCCCGCCTTACCACTCGGCCATGCCGCCAAAAAATAAATGGGCGTAAATACTCTTTTTTGGAGAGGGTTACTGAATCATGAATCATTGGTTTTTATTGGATTTGCATCTTCCAATCCCGTTTTCCTTATCCATCTTTTTACCCAACTTACTCTTCATCTAGTTGAGATCATTTTCTTAGATTGATTCTATTCTATAGTATCTCAACATAATAAGACCTAAAAACTTCCCTTTTTATTGATTGCATTGAAAGAAAAAGAAAATAAAGAAGAAATTTCCAGTCACAGCC